TGAGATTCCAGGTATTCTATAGTTCCTTCCGCGCCAATTGCCAATTCTTGGTCATTGAGATTCATGAGAGATTGGGATTAATATTTAGGGATAGATATTACCTCTCTTTTTCTCCTCTTTCAAATAAATTGAAATGATTGAAGTTTTTCTATTTGGAATCGTCTTAGGTCTAATTCCTATTACTTTGGCTGGATTATTCGTAACTGCATATTTACAATACAGACGCGGGGATCAGTTGGACCTTTGATTGAGTAACATCTTTTTTTTTGATTGACCTCCTCCTTAATCTGCAGGGGGTCAAATTCAGGTTGCAATTCAAGTTAGTGAAGTTGTTTTATTGTGATTCGACATTACAAGAACAGAATCACGCTCTGTAGGATTTGAACCTACGACATCGGGTTTTGGAGACCCACGTTCTACCGAACTGAACTAAGAGCGCTTTCTTATGACAGCAGATACGACTGTCAAGAAAAGGATTCTTTTTGTACCCCCAATACATTTTGCATGCATTGCATATAGTATCATAAAATAAAAGATTATGTCCAATTTTCATCGATTTCAATTGACCCCTCGTTACTGGCCATAGGAAAAATAATAGGTAGGGATGACAGGATTTGAACCCGTGACATTTTGTACCCAAAACAAACGCGCTACCAAGCTGCGCTACATCCCTTTTAATTGTTGTACAGTGTCATTGTAGAGAATCCCTGTCTTGTTTTCCACATCGTTATTTCCTCTATCTATATACAATTTCTCTTGCCATTTCTTCTTTTTGGTCTCATATCTCATATAATAAAAGAATTATATACATATGAAACCTAACGTATAAAAGAATGAATATTTATCGGTAATGCTCAGGAAGAGGGGGTCATCTTTTTCTGTTTTAGGTACAAGTGGATCTCATCTACCGGATCATTGTACATATCCATTTTAGTTAGGGATTCCGCGTACAAATACAAGTGATCTTTAACTACATATGCATCTGATCATATATGTATTCCAATAAAGAAGGAGGATTTTCAATGCGAGATATAAAAACATATCTCTCCGTGGCACCTGTGCTAACTACTCTATGGTTTGGGTCTTTAGCAGGTCTATTGATAGAGATCAATCGTTTATTCCCAGATGCGTTGGTATTCCCCTTTTTTTCATTCTAGTTATTGATATGGGAATGGATGAATGAAGAAGATTAGAGATACAATAAATTCTCTGTGACCAACCCCCCCCCCCCCTTTTTTTTTCAGTTCTTTAGGATAGGAAGGAAAGAGAAAGAATAAAAGTGGATTGAACCTCAGTCAAACTCGGGTTCAGGATAGAATTAATAGAGGTAGAACAGAAATAGAAATGGGGCTCTAGGGCAGGCTGTTCGAGATCATATAAGATAGTAAATGAAATGCTGGGATTAGGAATAATGAATAGTTAGAAATAATTGTATTACTTATGATTTTATTACTTTATTGATTGCAACGAAATCTTTCATAATTGGATTTCGAGTTAGCAACCTATTTTCTATTTATTTTTCGTTCCTTTCTTCTTCTTCGGTTCGGATCGAAAATAGAAGAATTGAGTGAATCCAAAGGAGGTTCATGGCCAAGGGTAAAGATGTCAGAGGAATAGTTATTTTGCAATGTACCAGTTGTGTCCGAAATGATTTCAATAAAGAATCGCGAGGCACTTCCAGATATATTACTCAAAAGAATCGACACAATACACCTAGTCGATTGGAATTGAGAAAATTCTGTCCTTATTGTTACAAGCATACGATTCATGGGGAGATAAAGAAATAGATCGAACGGAACACGTGTACCATCCTTCCAAGGAACAGGAAGAAATTATATATATATAAACAAATCAAGTCCTATTTCGGTCGGATCCGAAATGAATGAAGAAATGGGATTTTAGAGATAAGGAATAAACCATGGATAAATCCAAGCGACTCTTTCGTAAATCCAAGCGATCTTTTCGTAGGCGTTTGCCCCCAATTGGATCGGGGGATCGAATTGATTATAGAAACATGAGTTTAATTAGTCAATTTATTAGTGAACAGGGAAAAATATTATCTAGACGAGTGAATAGATTGACCTTGAAACAACAACGATTAATTACTATTGCTATAAAACAAGCTCGTATTTTATCTTCGTTACCTTTTCTTAATAATGAGAAACAATTTGAGAAAACCGAGTCGATCCCTAGAACTACTGGTCCTAGAACCAGAAATAAATAGGCCTACTCCTCAATTGAATCAAAACAACTCTAATTGGAATTCAAAATCAGATTGATTGATGTTTTGTTCGAAAAAGCCGAGAGATTTGATTGTTGCGTCGTAATAGAATAAAAAAAAGAATGGGAGAAGAAGAAATCTTTTTTTTTTTGAAACGTGTTCGTTCATTCCTACTACTTATCTTATCATATTAATTTCTACTCTACCTTCCCGGAGGTCATTCTCCGGGGAACTCCGTTTAAATCATTCCGGTGAATTCCTTCCAATCTCTTTATTTGATGATCTCATTGGAAATCATGTAAAGACAATTCCTATTTGATATAGCTATTTGTGCAGGTATTTTACGATTAAGAAGCAACTGCCTCTTGTACAGATCATGTATTAATCGACTATAACTATAGGATACCCTATTCTCACGAGTTACTGCATTTATCCGAGTGATCCACAAACGACGAAAATCTCTCTTTCGCCTGCCTCTATCCCGATGAGTGGACACCAAAGCTCTCATTTTCTGTTGAGTAGTAGTTCGAGTAAGTCTTGAATGGGCCCCTCGAAAGGTTGATGCAAATAAACGAATTTTTGTTCGACGTCTCCGAGCTATATATCCTCGTCTAACTCTGGTCATTGAATGAAATTAAACTTTGATGAATAACTAATCGATTTCTTTTCTTTCAGTCATTCTTTTCCCCTCTCCTGGTTTATTAATAACAAAACGGATTCTTCCGATGTATAAAATAAAAATTCCAATGGCTTTTGCTACTATGACCTTCCCAACCACGATTTTTTATTTCTTCCAGGCATTTATTTCACCTCAAAATAAGAAATTTTACCGATATTTGGTATAAAATAGGTATAAAATAAATAGGTAGTAAATGTAAATGGATAAATAAATAAATAGTGGCTTCCATCGTTTCTATGATTACTTCTTAAACGGTGAGGCCCTCTCTATACACCGGAGCCCCTTCCCTCATTTAATCAATGTTATTGGTAACTTGTACAGTTCACACTCTTTGGCTCTACCCATGAATTATCCAGTAATAGGTCTTTTCACAATGAGATCTATTCATACAGTGACGGCATTTAATTATGAAGGTTGGCTAGGTAGCTGACCCTGTTAGTCCGTTCTTGCAAGAGTAGGAGCATAATCTTTCTGCTTCTTAAATACCATTTCCCCCGCTTAATGGATAACCATTTGCTACCAATGGAGAATTGCTTTTCATCTCAAATCGAGGTGATTGGATTTGCACCAATGGAAACCATAAATTCCATACACAATAGAGGTATATGATAGATCTTTATTTTTAGATAGTGAATGGAGTTCTTCCATTCTATCCCATTCATTGGTACTGGTCATTGAGACTGGAAAAATCGTCTCATTTGTTCTAGCTCATGATCTGAACGAGTCGCACATACACCCTAGTACATGTTCCTCGACGCTGAGGACATCCTCGAAGAGCTGGGGATTTCGTGACATTTCTGATTGGCTGTCTTGTGTTTCTAATAAGTTGTTTAATAGTTGGCATGCTGAATCGTATACAGAATGGGCTGGTTTAGATCGATCCTAACCGGATGATTATGAATTACTTCCATTTACTATTTGATTTTACCCGGGTAAGAAAAGAAGATAAAAGATCAAATCACGGTTCATTCGAATTATGATTCGAAATGGAATCACGGATTTATGCGAAATCCCCGGTATTTTCGACCGCTACAAGATCAACAATGCCATGAGCTTGGGCTTCTGCTGCTGACATAAAAACATCTCTTTCCATGTCTTCGGATACAACCCATAAAGGATTGCCCGTTCTTTGTACATAAACCCTTGTGAGGATTTCGCGGAGTTTCAGTAGTTCTTCCGCTTCCAGGATAAATTCTCCTGTGGGTGCCTCATAAAAAGAACTAGCAGGTTGGTGGATCATAACCCTGATGATATAACATAATAAACGATTCCTCTATCTCGCATGATCGGGCGAAAGGAAGGGATAATGAATAACAAACAAAAAGAAAAAGATAGAATTGAACAACCGTACAGGCATCTTTTGTGCATTGCATACGGCTCTGCAATGGAATTTCTTTTTCCCTTCCATCAAAGAAAGAGACAAATAGAATCCATCAGACCCAGATCGTTGAATGATCCATTTACCATCCTTCCTTTCGTAGGAGTCAAAAAATACTATGATGGTTCCGTTGCTTTATATATTTATCTCGTCTGAGATTCAGCAATCCCAAAGTTTCTTTTTGATCCGATCAAATAAGGAAAAAAGAATCTTTTTTTTTCATACTCTTTCATAACATAAATATCGGAAAGAGACTTCTGGTGTGGAAGCAAAAAGGTTTGTGACGCTGAAATGGAACCCCGATACATAAGATCAAATCGGAAATAACCTTTGTTTCATACTACTATCTCGATACATAATCTCATGTTATGAAAAAACGAGAATGGTTTGCTCATATCGAACTCGAAGTGCCATGCTATTATTACTTATTATTTATATTCCATATGGCGAAGGCATAGTCTTCTTTTTCTCTCAAATAAAAAACTCATTGGCGCCAAGCGTGAGGGAATGCTAGACGTTTGGTAATTTCTCCTCCGACCAGGAGGAAAGATCCCATTGAAGCGGCTAATCCCATGCATATTGTATGCACATCTGGTGGCACAAATTGCATAGTATCATAAATAGATATTCCTGGTATTACCCATCCGCCGGGAGAGTTTATAAACAAATAAAGATCCCTGGTATCATCCTCTATGCTGAGATATACCATGAGACCAACAAGTTGATTCGAGATCTCGCTATCAACCTCTTGGCCTAAAAAAAGTAATCTTTCTCGATAAAGTCGGTTGATTAGGACAAAATTGTATCCTTTAGGAACCGTACACGCACCTTTGGATGCATACGGTTCAAAAAATTAAAATTGTGAAACAAAAAAAGAATCAATGTGTCGATTCCAGCCCTTTTCTCTTTTCGTAGCAGGGTTTTTCCTAACGAAGGGGCTTTTTCTTCCATTTTTCAAGAAACATGAGTTTTGACTTGACTTGCTTCCTTAGAATTCACTGAACTTATCGAACTAACCTCTCATTGATGTATTGTTTCATCGAGATCCAAATCACGATGTAATTTTCTTGTTCCTGAATGGGCCTCTTCAATTCTTTTAGGTTTATGCTCTACTCCGGGTAAAGATCTGCCCGAATTCTATTTGCACATATAGGACAAATAATCTCAGTACCACTTCTTTTTGCTACGACTTCTTTTTTTTTTTTCAATTCGTTTCATGTCTTCCGCCCAATATATGATGTATTCATCATATTACTCCATTGATTGGCAGTATGAGATCACTCATATGGTATAAAGGAATCATTTATGATACGAGTGGTAATCATACATAGATTGCCAATTTGGTATTTTCTGAACGGAGCCTGTATACTTCATTTTATTGGTCCAAGCCAACCATAAATTCTTCTAATTGATAATATGGATCCTCCAATAAATTGATCTAATTGCACTTCACGCTCCGAATTATTGATGGTTCAATCAATCTTTCTTGGGCGAAAGAGAGGATATCTCCATCGGGGGAGAGAACGGGGAAATCCCATATGACCCAATATGTCTGACAAGTCGCACTATACGTCAACCCAAACTGCATCTTCCTCTCCAGGACTCCGAAAAGGTACTTTTGGAACACCAATGGGCATTAAATTAAAGAAAAAGAGGTTAAGTACTATACTTCACTTTGATGTGGAAACGTAACAACGGGTTTATTGTCTTCATAATATTGCCGTTTATCGTATTTTATCCATAGATTCGAAGGTTCATGGAGGAAGACAGAATGAATAAAGAAAAATTCTTACGAATGGATCGTTTGAATGATGAACAAGTATCTATGCATTCGCTCACAAAAAATGGGACCAGCCCCCATTGCGTATTGGTACTTATTGGGTATAGAATAGATCTGCTTCTCTTTGTTCCTACGAACAGAATTGTTCAATTATTACTAACGGAACGGAATAAATATTAACCCTTGCTTCGGGATAATCCACTGAAAAGGTGAGGTCCATAGCATAGTCTTTTCCAATGCGATAAAGTTACATAGTGTCTATTTTTTCTTTGATAAAGGGGTATTTCCATGGGTTTACCTTGGTATCGTGTTCATACCGTCGTATTGAATGATCCCGGTCGGTTGCTTTCTGTCCATATAATGCATACAGCTCTAGTTTCTGGTTGGGCCGGTTCGATGGCTTTATACGAATTAGCAGTTTTTGATCCCTCTGACCCCGTTCTTGATCCAATGTGGAGACAAGGTATGTTCGTTATCCCTTTCATGACTCGTTTAGGAATAAACAATTCATGGGGTGGTTGGAGTATCACAGGAGGAACTATAACGAATCCGGGTATTTGGAGTTACGAAGGTGTGGCCGGGGCACATATTGTGTTTTCTGGCTTGTGCTTCTTAGCAGCTATCTGGCATTGGGTGTATTGGGACCTAGAAATATTCTGTGATGAACGTACGGGAAAACCCTCTTTGGATTTGCCCAAGATCTTTGGAATTCATTTATTTCTCTCAGGGGTGGCTTGCTTTGGGTTTGGCGCATTTCATGTAACAGGCTTGTATGGTCCTGGAATATGGGTGTCCGATCCTTATGGCCTAACCGGAAAAGTACAATCTGTAAATCCAGCGTGGGGCGCGGAAGGTTTTGATCCTTTTGTTCCGGGAGGAATAGCCTCTCATCATATTGCAGCGGGGACATTGGGCATATTAGCGGGTCTATTCCATCTTAGTGTCCGCCCGCCCCAACGTCTATACAAAGGATTACGTATGGGCAATATTGAAACGGTCCTTTCCAGTAGTATCGCTGCTGTCTTTTTTGCAGCTTTCGTTGTTGCTGGAACTATGTGGTATGGTTCAGCAACTACCCCGATCGAATTATTTGGTCCCACTCGTTATCAGTGGGATCAGGGATACTTCCAGCAAGAAATATATCGAAGGGTTGGTGCCGGGCTAGCCGAAAATCTGAGTTTGTCGGAAGCTTGGTCTAAAATTCCCGAAAAATTAGCTTTTTATGATTACATCGGTAATAATCCGGCGAAAGGGGGATTATTCAGAGCAGGCTCAATGGATAACGGGGATGGAATAGCTGTTGGATGGTTAGGACACCCCATCTTTAGAGATAAAGAAGGGCATGAGCTTTTTGTACGTCGTATGCCTACTTTTTTTGAAACATTTCCAGTAGTTTTGGTAGACGGAGACGGAATTGTGAGAGCCGATGTTCCTTTTAGAAGGGCAGAATCAAAGTATAGTGTCGAACAGGTAGGTGTAACTGTTGAGTTCTATGGTGGCGAACTCAATGGAGTCAGTTATAGTGATCCCGCTACTGTGAAAAAATATGCTAGACGTGCCCAATTGGGTGAAATTTTTGAATTAGATCGTGCTACTTTGAAATCCGATGGTGTTTTTCGTAGCAGTCCAAGAGGTTGGTTCACTTTTGGACATGCTACGTTTGCTTTGCTCTTCTTTTTCGGACACATTTGGCATGGCGCTAGAACCTTGTTCAGAGATGTTTTTGCTGGTATTGACCCAGATTTGGATGCTCAAGTGGAATTTGGGGCATTCCAAAAACTTGGAGATCCAACTACAAAGAGACAAGTAGTCTGATACAACATTGCTCTGGTATCTTTCGCCTCTATTTGATTTTTTTTTGATTTGACATAAGGGATTGGAGAAATCTTGATTTTCATCATCGCCTTTTCTTTGACTCTTGCCCTTTCTTTATCTGGGAAATGATCCCAAATGAATAGGTGTGGAAGCTATAATTGTAAACCACGATCGAATCTATGGAAGCATTGGTTTATACATTCCTGTTAGTCTCGACTTTAGGGATCATTTTTTTCGCTATCTTTTTTCGAGAACCGCCTAAGGTTCCGACTAAAAAGATGAAATGATTTTTCATTATCTCAATTGAAGTAATGAGCCCCCCAATATGGGGGGTTCATTATTTCAACTAGTCCCCGTGTTCCTCGAATGGATCTCTTAGTTGTTGAGAGGGTTGCCCAAAAGCGGTATATAAGGCGTACCCAGTAAAGCTTACAAGTGAACCAGATATGGAGATGGCGACTAGGGTTGCTGTTTCCATTATTAGATAATTTCAAGACCACGATCGATCTACGCTACGATAAGATCGTTTATTTACAACGAAATAGTATACAAAGTCAACAGATCTCAACCAATGCAATAGGATTTATGGCTACACAAACCGTTGAGGGTAGTTCTAGATCTGGGCCAAGACGAACTATTACAGGGGATTTATTGAAACCATTGAATTCGGAATATGGTAAAGTGGCTCCTGGATGGGGAACTACCCCCTTCATGGGTGTCGCAATGGCTCTATTTGCGATATTCCTATCTATTATTTTGGAGATTTATAATTCTTCCGTTTTACTGGATGGAATTTCAATGAGTTAGGTCCCATAAGAACCATGAAGTCCTAGCTTTTCAATCCAAAATGAATCACTTAGGACTCGGATTTCTAGGCCATTCTGGTAGTTCGACCGTGGAATTCCGTTGTTTCGGTATTTCCGGAATATGAGTGTGTGACTTGTTATAATTGATCCTATTGATAGTACAGAGAATAGGTCTGTCATCTCGATAGAGATGGTTCTACCTCGTCGGATATTCATTCTAGTATCTGGAGCACGGAATATATGGAATAGATCAAGAAATATTTGAACTATGATTCATACCTACTATTCAGACCTCGCGACCGGACTCCAACAAATTTTCAAACAACGAGTCATAAATCGAACGATTTTTCTTCCTTCAGAATTATGCTTATTTTGACCGAAGGACCAATGTTTCTATGGATTTTTAGTCATTCCATCCATTCATTGAATAAGTGATGATCAAATGGTTCTTACTCAGAGAATCTTTGGGCTTAGCTTGGGCGCTTTATTGAATCATCGTGGTTCTAGTATGAATCTGAGGTTTCAATCGATTCATAGGGTCTCCACAAGAGAATTCCTATCAATAGTAAACAAAACATATAGTAAATCCGTATTACGCACAAACAAAAACAACAAATCCAAAATAAAATAAATAGGGGAAGAGAAGATTCAAGAGGCCTGTAACGATCAACATAAAGACGAATGAGCCAACTTGATATTTTGGCATTATCATCACAAAGAAGAGATTCCGGATTTTGGTTCCTTCACTTCGTATCTTCAGGGACGATTGAATCAAGTGGCTAAGAAGTTTCAAACTTTCTATTACATATCCGTTGCAACCACTATTTGGGTGTTTTTGCTTGAGCCGTACGAGATGAAATTCTCATATACGGTTCTCAGAGGGGGAGTCTCTTTGGTTTACCTATCTCAATAAAGTATATGATTGGTTCGAGGAGCGTCTCGAGATTCAGGCGATTGCAGATGATATAACTAGTAAATATGTTCCTCCTCATGTCAACATATTTTATTGTCTAGGAGGGATCACACTTACTTGTTTTTTAGTACAAGTAGCTACCGGTTTTGCTATGACTTTTTACTATCGTCCGACCGTTACAGAGGCTTTTGCCTCTGTTCAATACATAATGACTGAAGCCAACTTTGGTTGGTTAATCCGATCAGTTCATCGATGGTCAGCAAGTATGATGGTGCTAATGATGATCCTACACGTATTTCGTGTGTATCTCACAGGTGGATTTAAAAAACCTCGCGAATTGACTTGGGTTACAGGTGTGATTTTGGCTGTATTGACTGCATCTTTTGGTGTAACTGGTTATTCTTTACC